CCAGTGATTCCCCTATTATTTATTAGTGAACAATAATTGAATAATTCCTTCATAGAGATAGAGGACATAATTCACATGGATATAGTAAATCTCGCTTGGGCTGCTTTAATGGTAGTCTTTACGTTTTCCCTTTCACTAGTAGTATGGGGAAGGAGTGGACTCTAGAAGTACTACTAATTGAGTTTAGGAACTAAACAGTATCACTTTTTTTTATAGATCGTTCGGCAAAGTTTTTTTTATTTAAAATTTCACTATTTCAATTTAAAATTTTATTTTTAAATTGAAATAGAAATGCAAAATATCTTCATTTCGAAATTCTCTTGGATTTTAGTTGAGTAATGTATTCTATGAATAATAAATATATATGAAGAATACTCTTTCAATCAAAGAAATATTTCAATTATTTCCGTGTTCGTATTTTGAAAGTAAAAAAAGTAAAAGGAATACAAATGGTAGGAAATTTATTCCAACTGAATTCTTCATAAATTTTCTATTTCGATGAACTGACTCTTACCAAAGTTAGATATGGACCATGAGGAAGAACGGAACTTTTTTTTATTTTGTTTACCTCTTTACTGTTCAAAGATCAAAGAGAAAACAATTCGGTTATTCCATTACGTGGATACACATTGGGAAACAACATAGTAGTTGTCCAACGAGATACTGCACATCCTAAAATATTGTCTTGGGCGAGTCACATATTGCGCCGCTTGTTTTAGTTTTACTATTTTAGAAATTTTATTTATGTTTTGCTTGTTTTATTGAACCCATTTCATATCATGGTTCAAACGTTAAAAGTCGACGGGTTTTACTAATCCTTTTCGAAATCCGAAGAAGTTCCCATGGATCATTTGTCAACTCCTCAATCAATGACTTCTTCGATAGGTATAATAAAATAATCTTTTAGTTAGCATTCCGACGAAGAAGTCATTGATTCTTTCGATCGGGATTCATATTGAAAATAATCAGAAATCTAGGAATTCTAATCGTAAAAGTCGCTTTCGATTATTTCAAATTAATTTAATTGAAATCAACACAAATTAAATACAAATAGATAAAGCAAAGAAATAGAATTGGGATACTATATAATATACATTATCACTATATATATTATATATACGTAATTAAATCGATTTCTATATATATAGAAAAGGAATATGATGATACTATTGTAGATTGATCTATATTAATCTATATTAAATTAACCCGCATTACAATACAACTTTATACACTACAATAACAATACTAGATAGTATGGTAGAAAGAAATATCTGAATCTTTCTACCATACTATCGTATCTCATAGAATACGACTGATTCTAGTCTGCCCATTTCATTTAAGACGCGAAATTTTTATCCTTTTCTTCTCTGCAATTATTGATAAGAAATAAAAAATCAAGTTTAATTCAAATTAATCACCTTGGCTGACTGTTTTTACGTATATTATAAGTAAAAAAGCAGTAGGAACTAGAATAAACAGTGCAGTAGCAATAAATGCGAGAATATTTACTTCCATAATCTCATTGTTTAATTTTTCTTTAATTCGCAATAACTCGGGAGTTAATCCCATAGAGATAATAAATCTTTCGCCTGTAAATTCAATGGGATGCATTACATCTCGATGATATCGAATCGGATCAATATCATGAATAACAATATCGGAGCTATCAAATCGATTCATCGTCAAGAATTGAATAGTATAACATAGGACGATCTTTTATCCATACTGAACTCAAAATTTGATTCCCGATACAATCAATAATTCCTTTATTTATTTATCATTCTTTTCCATTCTTTCTTTTCTATAACCTACCGCCCTCTTTGTACAATCATCTGATGAAGTATCATCTAACCGCCTTTCCACTTACCATTGGTTCTAAACAAACCCCAACAAACAATAGAAGCTCAATGAAAAAAAAGGAAGGAGCTAAGTTATAACCTCCTTTTTTTAATGATCCAATCTTCTTGGAAAACAAAAGAAGTATGATAAAGACGAGTACAAATTCCGGTATAAAAAAATCGAATATTCCATCAAATTAACTATTTTTTTATATATTTATATATAAATTTTAAAAGTTTGTTCTTTCAAGGAAAAACCCTTATAAAATAAACAAAAAAAAAAAATTCATTACCTCGCTAATAAAAAAGTGATCCTTGTTTGATCTTTATTTTTTAAATATCCTCTTTCATTGGATTAGTAATGGGACGCATATATCAAAAGCTCAATGCGAAATTTGAATGAGATAGATTATTTCAAATTAGTAAAATTTGAAATTGAGGTTACACAAAATAGGGCCCGAAAAGGATATACTTTTATTTTAATCTTAAAAAAAAAGTATTCTATACTATTCTATACACAGTAACTATGTTCAATTTATTTTATATTGTACAAATTCCATTTATGTATGTACTCCCGGGAAACATACAATACTCTACTCTATTTCATATTTCACAGATCGGGAGTAATTGAAAAAGCCAGACCCAGTACAGTACGGTATCCCGTGGAATCCTGAATCTGATGCTAATAATATAATAATTGTACTAATCCACATATGCCTCTCTCCCATCAATCGAATCGGTACTAGTCGAAGAAATGGAAATTCCCCCATTTGGTTGATGATAAATGTGAAACGAAAAAGAAAAAAAGAAGAGGGATCGCTGTTGGGAATGAAATTATGTTATTTGGACTTCTTTTCACAAAAAATAGAGAGATGAATTGATATAGTTTTTTATTGGATTTGGATTCGTCGGGACTGACGGGGCTCGAACCCGCAGCTTCCGCCTTGACAGGGCGGTGCTCTGACCAATTGAACTACAATCCCAAGTAAATACCATAATAAAATAAAGTATACATATTTTTATGATTTCATTCTAACCCTTTCAATTTCGATTAGAATTGGCGTGTTGTAACAGAGCTGCGAGTGTGATATATCGATACCCATATGTATATGTACTTTAGTGAGAGCAGCCGGTATTACTAGTAATCCTTTCGTTATTGCCAAATCAATTGGATAATCACTCGTTCAATCAAAAAAGTTTTTTTTTATTTACTCTTTTCCTTAAACTTTACTTTATAGTTACGGATCCTGATATGAATCTAGATCATTAGCAAGATCAGAATTTCTTGTAAAAAGAGAGTAAATAAATAGTGGTATAGATATATCATAAAATGGATTTCTTCCGTATTGGGATTGGGGGATCGGGCATTTCTGGAGAGCAACAAATGGGTTATATTATATCATTTCATGGCGGATCGGCAAATTATTGGGCCGAGCTGGATTTGAACCAGCGTAGACATATTGCCAACGAATTTACAGTCCGTCCCCATTAACCGCTCGGGCATCGACCCAGGAAGAATCAATTCCAGGCTTATTGATAATCCACGATCAACTTCCTTTCGTAGTACCCTACCCCCAGGGGAAGTCGAATCCCCGCTGCCTCCTTGAAAGAGAGATGTCCTGAACCGCTAGACGATGGGGGCAGACTTGCACGACCGCCATCATACTATGTTCATAGTATGAATAGTTTTTTAAAATTGTCAATATAATGGAATGGTATGACTCGATACGAAGGATCTTTCCGTCTTTCACGATTCTTTCTATACAATTTTTTTCGATAAAAGTTTGGTTCAAAGGCCACGCCGAATCTCTTTATCCGAATCTCTTTATCAATGATTCAATGAAATATCTTGGATCTATGTTAAATTAGTGGATACATGTATCACTCAAATGAATTTAGTTATGATGTCAATTAGGATAGTCTTGAAACAATTCATTGTATTGATATTTATCAAATCCAATATCAATAAACCGTTTTATTTTACCTATATTATATACTCTATATTAAATTATATTAAATTATTTAATTTACTTTTACTGGATAAAGAAAATTTTTCATTCCTGAATGAACCCTTATACTTATTATAAGATATATCTATGTACATCTATTATAATAAGTATATATACTAAACTCATAGTGTCTTTATTCAGGAATTGGATCAAACAAGCCCTTTTAACTCAGTGGTAGAGTAACGCCATGGTAAGGCGTAAGTCATCGGTTCAAATCCGATAAGGGGCTTTGATTTTTTCATAAATCATAAAACTCCGGCAGTAGTATTCATATTTGAAGTGCGAATAAAGATATTGTTGATCTTTGTAATAAAGTAATAAAAAAAAAGTAACAAACCGTATAATTTAATATTTTAATATATAATAAAAATTATAACATTATAATTAATTATAGTATGGTTATAAATTTGCTATTTTAATAAATTAAATATATTATTAAATAAAAAATATATTATTTATTATTAAATAAATAATATAATTATTATAAATATTATATTAAATATTATAATGAATGTAAGGATAAGTCGTCTCGTTAAATCTTCAAATATTACTATTCCTTTCCTATTTTCCATTATTCCAATTAAATCGATTAGAAATCAACAAAATAAAAAGTAAGTGGACCTAACCCATTGCATCATAATTATATCCACTATTCTGATATTAAAATTCGATAGAGATGAAATTGGATCTTTTTTTTCTTTGGACTACGCGGGAATCTGTCGATATATCCGATTTAATCTTCTTGTTCCTAGACGTTCTATAGGAATAAATTAGGAATGAATAAATTACTATTCCCTTCCTTTACCGAGAAACATTTATTCCAAGTCACAACATACGAGCCATTTAAAATATCTTTCTTTGATTCCAATTCCAGAACACAAGATCCGTTTTATTAGTTATATCTTATATATCTATTTATATATCTAGCAAATCGCTATTTCATGTACTAAATATTTCCATCCATATTGATACATGCAATATTTTTGTTCCGACAACGTAATGGGGAATGTATGCGAGAAGGGTACTTTCATTTCGAGTCTCATATTATTTAATATTTAATTAACTAATATGTATTTAATTCAATACAATATATTAATTTAATAATAGGAAATTTATTAAAAGAAAATAAAAGAGTAAAGTAGAAAGTAATAAA